TAGGAGTTAAACTTCCATTTGTCCATATTTCGATAAAGAGTATCTCTTGTTTTTCATTCCCATTCACATAAGAATGAATACTATGATTCGCATTTCGAACGGGCATGAATACAGCATCTATAGGATAACTGCCGTCTTGAAAGTTATTTGGCGTTTTTATACGATATCCACGATTCCTCTCGATTTGTAATTGAATACACAAATTAATTGGTTCTGTTAGGTTAGCTATATGCTGTGTATTATCAACGATTTCTACAGAGGGTGGTAAAATGATGTCTTGAGCAGTTACATACCCAGGACCCTTGACACAAATAGACGCATTACGAGTTCCATACAGATTACTTCTCAATACAATTTCTTTCAAATTCATTAAAATTTCATGTACAGATTCTTGAATACCTACGATGGTAGAATATTCGTGTGGTATTTTCTCAGATCTTGCACGTGTAATACATGTTCCTTCTATTTCTCCGAGTAAAGCTCTTCGCATCGCGATGCCTATTGTATCGGCTTGGCCTTTCATAAGTGGGGCCAGAATAAAGCGTCCATAATAAAGACGCTTACTGTCTGCTCTTGATTCAACACACTTCCACTGTAGTGTCCGAGTAGATACTGTTACTTTCTCTCGAACCATAGTAATATTATTTGATCAAATCATTGAATTATTTATTTCTCTTGAAATCTCTTCAATGTTTACACACGTCTTTTTTTGGGGGGCCTACAGCCATTATGTGGCATAGGGGTTACATCTCGTATGAAACTTAATAGTATGCCACTTCTACGAATAGCTCTTAATGCCGCGTCTCTCCCGAGACCCGGGCCTTTTATCATGACTTCTGCTCGTTGCATACCTTGATCCACCACTGTACGAATAGCATTTCCCGCTGCGGTTTGAGCGGCAAATGGTGTCCCTCTTCTTGTACCCTTGAATCCACAAGTACCGGCGGAGGACCAAGAAATTACTCGACCCCGTACATCTGTAACAGTCACAATGGTATTGTTGAAACTTGCTTGAACATGAATAACTCCCTTTGGTATTCTACGCGCATTCTTACGTGAACCAATACGTCTATTTCTACGTGAACCAATTTTTGGTATAGGTTTTGCCATATTTTATCATCTCATAAATATAAGTCAGAGATATATGGATATATCCATTTCATGTCAAAACAGATCCTGGTTTTTTTACTGATTTTTTTTACTGATTTTTTGTACATCTGTACATCAGGTCCTTTCGATTTGGGGAGTCCTTTTTGGTTTAAAAAGATTATCCTTGTCTTTGTTTATGTCTCGGGTTGGAACAAATTACTATAATTCGTCCCCGCCTACGGATCAATCGACATTTTTCACAAATTTTACGAACGGAGGCCCTTATTTTCATATTTATCACTCCTTTTCTTAATTCGGAATCTACTTAATTGGAAGAAAATAAGTTTCTTAAAATTTTTAACTTCGAATTGTATCCCTACGAAAGAATGTTGAAATCAAAAAACCACCTAATTATTTGAGTCTTTCCTTTTGAATATACAAATGAATATACAAATGAATATACAAATTATATGCCCTTTAGTTGAATCATAAGAACTTACCACAATTTTTATTCTATTTACTGGTAGTATACGTATAAAATTACGTTGAACCTTTCCCGAAGCAAAACCCAGAATCGGATTTTCGTTATCTAAACGAACTCGAAACATACATACCGTTGGTACGTAGTTCAGTAATTAAACCCCCGCGAATCCGTTTTTGTTCTTTCATTCCAGCCAGGTAAAACGGCTTTGAAGCATCAACTAATCAAAGAGACATAATATTAGAAACCTACCCTTTACTCTTTTTTTTTCACAAATAGGAAAGTTCCGCATATAATTCGGCTATCAGAAAGATTACCATATATAACACAAAATTTCCCCGCCGATTCCTTCTATTCGAGCCTCTCGGTCTGTCATTATCCCTCGAGAAGTAGAAAGAATTACAATCCCCATTCCGCCTAAAATTCTCGGAATTCGTTGATAGTTAGAATAAATTCGTAGGCCGGGCCGGCTGATCCGTTTTAAATTTAAAACAGTTCTATATGATCCTTTCCTATTTCTCCTATGTCGTAGGGTTAAAACCAAAAAATATTTATTGCTTTCCTGATGTTTTCTCACGTTTTCAATAAAACCTTCTCGTAAAAGGATTTTAACAATATTTTCAGTCATGTTAGTAGATGGTATTCGAACTGTTCTTTTTTCATTCATGTCAGCATTTCGTATAGAGGTTATTATGTCAGCAATAGTGTCTTTACTCATGATAAACTAAGATTATTGTTGCCCCCGAATTTGGATATAATCAACATGCTCTATTTCTTTTTTTTTTCTGAATTCATAAATATTTATGAATTTAAAAAGGTATATGCGTGATATACAAACAATCTACTAATTTTATTTAAATTAATCCATTTCATTCAAATACTATAAACTATATCACGGTATTCCCTTATAATACTTCAGGTGCTAATGAA